AAAAAAAAAAATATTTTTTCCTTATTTGATCGGATTAAAAAGAAACTTTGGGATTGCTGAATCACAGACAAAAAAAATAAACATATAAAGCAACGGAGCCATCATAGTATTTTTGAACTCCTCCGAAAGGAAGGATGGCAATTTGATTATTTACCCATCTGAGTCTGATAGATTCTATTTTCTCTTTCTTCAATAGAAAGGAGGGGGGTCAATTTTCTTGTAGAGCCGTATGCACAAAAGATGCCTGTACGGTTGTTCAATTCTATCTTTTTTCTATTCTTTATCTTTCTTTTCTCTTTGCTTTATCATGCGAGATAGGGGAAGCTTTTATTTTGTTATATCATCAGGGTAATGATACATGAACCTTATAGTGCTTTTTATATGGCACAAGTAGGCGAATTTGTCATGGAAGCGGTAGAACTGATGAAACTGCGTGAAACCCTCACAAGGGTTTATGCAGAAAGAACGGGCAAACCCTTCTGGGTTGTACACGAAGATATGGAAAGAGATATTTTTATGTCAGCAACAGAAGCCCAAGCTTATGGAATTGTTGATTTTGTAGCGGTTCAAGGAAAATAACATGGATTTCGCGCAAATCTGTGATTTGAGATTTTATCTTCGAATTGAATATTCTATTAAATAGAAGTAATTCACCATCATTCGGTTAGGATCAATCTAAACCAACCCATCATATTATGTATACGATTCAACATGCCAACTATTAAACAACTTATTAGAAATACAAGACAGCCAATCAGAAATGTCACGAAATCCCCCGCTCTTCGGGGGTGCCCTCAGCGTCGAGGAACATGTACTAGGGTGTATGTGCGACTCGTTTAGATCATGAGCTGGCACAAAAGCAAGAAAACTACTTTTACAGTATCAATGATCAGTACCGGTGAATGGGATAGGATGGAAAAAGGAACTCCATCCATTATTAAAAAAAAACTCTACCATATCCCTCTATTGTGTATGAAGTTTATGGTTTCCGTTGGTGTAAATCCAATCACCTGAATTTAAGATGATAAGAAATTCTCCATTGGTAACAAATGGTTATCCATTAAGCGGAGGAAATCTTATTTAAACGGACTAAGAGGGTCAGCTACCCAGCAAACTTTCATAATTAAATACCGTTACTGTATAGGTAGATCTGATTGTGAAAGACCTATTACTGGATAATTCATGGGTAGAGCCAAAGCGTGTGAACTATACAAGTTCCCAATAACATCAATTAGTTGATTAAATAGTAAATTAAAGTATAAAGTAAAGGCTCCGGTGTATAGAGAAGACCTCACCGTTTAAGAAGTAACCATAGAAACGAAGGAACCCACTATTTCTTTTTTTATTTCTTTTATTTACTATATTTTTGATACCTAGGAAAATACAATTTCTTAGTTCTGTCTTATTTCGCAGTGAAATACCTAAAAAAAAAAATCGTGGTCGGGAAGGTTAGAGTAGCCAAAGCCATTGGAATTTTTATTTTATACATTGGAAAAATTCGTTTTGTTATTAATAGACTAGGAAGGGGGAAAAGAATAACTGAAAGAAAGGCAATCAATTAGTTATTCGTCAAAGTTTCATTTATTCAATGACCAGAATTAAACGGGGATATATAGCTCGGAGACGTAGAACAAAAATTCGTTTATTTGCATCAAGCTTTCGAGGGGCTCATTCAAGGCTTACTAGAACTATTACTCAACAGAAAATAAGAGCTTTAGTTTCGGCTCATCGGGATAGGGATAGGAAAAAGAGAGATTTTCGTCGTTTGTGGATCACTAGGATAAACGCAGTAATTCGCGAAAGGGGAGTATCCTATAGTTATAGTAGATTAATACACGATCTGTACAAGAGACAGTTGCTTCTTAACCGTAAAATACTTGCACAAATAGCTATATCAAATAGGAATTGTCTTTATATGATTTCGAACGAAATCATAAAGGAAGTAGATTGGAAAGAATCCACCAGAATAATTTAAATGGAGTTACCCGGAGAATGAACTCCGGGAAGGTAGAGTAGAAATTAGTATGAGAAAATATACTAAAGTAGTCAAAATGAATGAACACGTTCAATTCAATAAAAACAGATTTCTTTTTTTCCGATTCATTTTTTCTTACGACACGATACTCAAATCTAGATTCACTCAAATCTAGATTCTTGTAATTATGATTCAAGTGAAGAAAAAGTAAGCCTATTTATTTCGGGCTTTAAAACCAGTAGTTCTAGCGGTCGACTCGGTTCTTTCAAATTGTTTCTCATTATTGAGAAAAGGTAACAAAGATAAAATACGAGCTTGTTTTATAGCAAGAGTAATTAATCGTTGTTGTTTCAAGGTCAATCTATTCACACGTCTTGATAATATTTTTCCTTGTTCACTAATAAATCGACTAATTAAACTCATGTTTCTATAATCAATTCGATCCCCCGATTGAATCGGGGGCAAACGCCTACGAAAAGATCGCTTGAATTTAAGAAAAGGTCGCTTGGATTTATCCATGGTTTG